ATTTAAAACAGACTTTTGAAGTATTTAACTATTATTTAATGGATGAAAAAGGGAGGATTTTAAATCCTGATCCGTGTAGTAACATGGTTTTGAATACATTCAATTTGACTTGGTTTTTTCTCCATCAGAATTATTATCATAATTATTGTGATGAAACACTCACAAGAATTAGCCTTGGACAGTTTATTTGTGAAAATGTATGTATAGCCAAAAACGGACCACACCTAAAATCGGGTCAAATTTTAATTGTTCAGGTTGATTCTGTAGTAATAAGATTAGCTAAGCCTTATTTGGCCACTTCAGGAGCAACTGTTCATCTCCATTATGGAGAAATCATTTATGAAGGAGATACGTTAGTTACCTTTATATATGAAAAATCAAGATCTGGTGATATAACGCAGGGTCTTCCAAAAGTGGAACAAGTGTTAGAAGTGCGTTCGATTGATTCCATATCGATGAGCCTAGAAAAGAGAGTTGAGGGTTGGAACGAGCGTATAACAAGAATTCTTGGAATTCCTTGGGGATTTTTAATTGGTGCTGAACTCACTATAGTGCAAAGCCGTATTTCTTTAGTTAATAAGATACAAAAGGTTTATCGATCCCAGGGGGTGGAGATCCATAATAGACATATAGAAATTATTGTACGTCAAATAACATCAAAAGTATTGGTTTCAGAAGACGGAATGTCTAATGTTTTTTTACCTGGAGAGCTAATTGGAGTCTTGCGAGCGGAACGAACGGGGCGTGCTTTGGAAGAACCGATCTATTACCGAGCTATATTATTGGGAATAACGAAAGCATCTCTAAATACGCAAAGTTTCATATCCGAAGCAAGTTTTCAAGAAACTGCCCGAGTTTTGGCAAAAGCCGCTCTCCGAGGTCGTATAGATTGGCTGAAAGGTCTGAAAGAAAATGTTGTCCTAGGAGGGATGATACCCGTTGGTACCGGATTCAAAGGATTAGCGCATCGCTCAAGACAACATAATAACATTCCTTTGGAAATTCAAAAGAAGAATTTATTCGAGGGGGAAATGAGAGATATTTTGTTCCACTACAGAGAATTATTCGATTTTTGCATTTCAAAGAATTTAAATGGTAGATCAGAACAATCATTTCTAGGATTTTTCAATTTCTAAGAGCAGATTCATCCTGTTACCTATCTGCAGTCATTTGATTTGGTAATAATAATAAAGATAATAACGAATAGAAATAAATAAATAATGGCTTGGATCGTGTATCAACGGCCAATCCCCGGTAGAGGTAGAAGATAAGGTTTCATTGGAACAATTTTTTATTTCTATTTCAGGGTACCTCATCTCTTTTTTTTTTTTTTAAGAAAAAAAAAGAGAGGAAGTGTGGGGAGAAATGACAAGAAGATATTGGAACATCCATTTGGAAGAGATGATGGAAGCAGGCGTTCATTTTGGTCATGGTACTAGGAAATGGAATCCTAGAATGGCACCTTATATCTCATCAAAGCGTAGAGGTATTCATATTATAAATCTTACTCGAACTGCTCGTTTTTTATCAGAAGCTTGTGATTTAGTTTTTGATGCAGCAAGTAGGGGAAAACAATTCTTAATTGTTGGTACCAAAAATAAAGCAGCTGATTCAGTAGTACGGGCTGCAATAAGGGCCCGGTGCCACTATGTTAATAAAAAGTGGCTCGGTGGTATGTTGACGAATTGGTCCACTACAGAAACTAGACTTCATAAGTTCAGGGACTTGAGAACGGAACAAAAGACGGAGGGACTCAACCGTCTTCCGAAAAGAGATGCCGCTATGTTGAAGAGACAATTATCTCACTTACAAACATATCTGGGCGGGATTAAATATATGACAGGGTTGCCCGATATTGTAATAATCGTTGATCAGCAAGAAGAATACAGGGCTCTTGAAGAATGTATCACTTTAGGAATTCCAACGATTTGTTTAATTGATACAAATTGTGACCCAGATCTCGCAGATATTTTGATTCCAGCTAATGATGACGCTATAGCTTCAATTCGATTAATTCTTAACAAATTAGTATTTGCAATTTGTGAAGGCCATTCAAGCTCTATACGAAATCCTTGATTAATAATAAGATAAATCTATTTTTGTAGGACTTCCTAGATTTATTGAATTGGTTACTATTCCTGAATCGCACAAAAGAGATAAAAATAATTAGGGATATTGTAATAAGTTGGTATAAAAAAAATATACAACTCAAGGCAAGTCTAAAATAAAAAAAAAAGACGGTCGAATCAAAATAATTTTTTTTTTTAGTTCTATTTCTTTCAGGGGGCAATATGAATGTTCTTTTATGTTCTATCAACACACTAAAGGGGTTATACGATATATCTGGTGTTGAGGTCGGCCAACATTTCTATTGGCAAATAGGAGGTTTCCAAGTCCATGCCCAAGTACTTATTACTTCTTGGGTTGTAATTGCTATCTTATTAGGTTCATCTATTATAGCTGTTCGGAATCCACAAACCATTCCTACTGACGGTCAGAATTTATTCGAATATGTCCTTGAATTCATTCGAGACGTGAGTAAAACCCAGATTGGAGAAGAATACGGTCAATGGGTTTCCTTTATTGGAACTATGTTTCTGTTTATTTTTGTTTCGAATTGGTCAGGGGCTCTTTTACCGTGGAAAATCATACAGTTACCTCATGGAGAGTTAGCCGCACCCACAAATGATATAAATACTACTGTTGCTTTAGCTTTACTCACATCAGTAGCATATTTTTATGCGGGTCTTACAAAAAAGGGATTAGGTTATTTTGGTAAATACATTCAACCAACTCCAATTCTTTTACCCATTAATATCTTAGAAGATTTCACAAAACCTTTATCACTTAGCTTTCGACTTTTCGGAAATATATTAGCTGATGAATTAGTAGTTGTTGTTCTTGTTTCTTTAGTACCTTTAGTAGTTCCTATACCTGTTATGTTCCTTGGATTATTTACAAGTGGTATTCAAGCTCTTATTTTTGCAACTTTAGCTGCAGCTTATATAGGCGAATCCATGGAGGGTCATCATTGATTAGTTTTAGAAATAGTTTAGCTTAAGGCAATATATACATGGCTCAAGATAATCTATTTAGGGAATAAAAATAGAAAAATAATATATAAATAGGGAAAATATATAAGATCTAGAGAGTAATAGGAAAAAAAAAGATTACGATATTAGTAGGAAAGGATTTACAAAAAAAAGAGATGAAAAAAAATGTATTTGTTAGGGGAGTGTGGAGTCGAATTAGACGTATTGAATCGAATTACTATAAGACAACACTTGTGTATGTTTCGAAGAATGGTTCTCGAATCCGATTGACTCTAAAATACTAATAATAGGTTTACATTAGGTAAGAAACACAAGTATATGTGATATTAGGTATTAACTAGTTATATATGAACTAAAGATATGCTCTACTACTGGGAATTTAGATATGGATTCTAGTTGAAGTCCTTCCGTTTCGTTTGTAGTTGTGAATTGACTATTGAATGAATACCAAGATTCAATCAAGAAAAGGAAGAATGACAGGAGTATAGTATGGATTCACAAAAACTACGTGGATGGATAGGAACTAAAAAAAAAGATATTCAAATAGTTCTGATGATTCAATCATATTATTATTTCAATTCGGAGTTTTTAGTTACTTCGACTGTATAAATCTTAGCAATGGAATAATAAGTTATAATTCATTGGTTGATTGTATCATTAACCATTTCTTTATTTTGGTGTGAGGAGCTTATCATGAATCCACTTATTTCTGCCGCTTCCGTTATTGCTGCTGGGTTGGCCGTAGGGCTTGCTTCTATTGGGCCTGGGATTGGTCAAGGTACTGCTGCAGGCCAAGCTGTAGAAGGGATTGCGAGACAACCTGAGGCGGAGGGAAAAATACGAGGGACTTTATTGCTTAGTCTGGCTTTTATGGAAGCTTTAACCATTTATGGATTGGTTGTAGCATTAGCACTTTTATTTGCAAATCCTTTTGTTTAATTTGAATCCTAAAAAAAAACAAACACTATGTATTCTTTTTTATTTCTTTGAACTTTCTGTTCGTGCTTTTTATAATTTTATGAACCTTTCACTCTTACAATTATTTATTCGTTGGTACAATACCCTATGTATGGGGAGAGACTTATTTGTGGATGAGGAATTAGCATAGTGACTCTTTCCTCTTCTTAATTCAAGGTTCAATGGAACTCGTTTTAGAAATTGTTCCAACAAAGGAAAAGCAATTGACATCAACCTTGGTACCTAATTCGAATCTAATAAGTATAGTTCTTATTGTTTTTTGGAAATTGTCAATTGAAAAATTATAAAGAATAAGTAAAAAAGAAACATATAAATAAATAAAAAATAGATAATTAATTTTATCTAGAAAAGGAGATAATATGAAAAATATAACCGATTCTTTCATTTCCTTGGGTTACTGGCCATCCGCGGGGAGTTTCGGATTTAATACCGATATTTTAGCAACAAATCCAATAAATCTAAGTGTAGTGCTTGGTGTATTGATTTTTTTTGGAAAGGGAGTGTGTGCGAGTTGTTTATTTCAAGAATAGGTTGGATATAACCAACTGTACTTTTCTCGTTAAAACTACGAAAAAAAAGGTGCATCATCTCGCGAATTACTTATGACTAAATTTTAAAATCATATTGAAGAACCATAGCATTTCGTCATTCATTGGTAAATCCACTTTGATCCTCTACGAACCAATAATGGGGGACCATTAACATGGTTAAAGCTAAACCGTTTGTTTCAAGTCCGGGCACAGGATGGTACGCTTTCTACTATTATGTTATGTTAATATTTTACTACAGAATTTATTTTTTCGATATATAACACTCATGTCGATAAAATGATTTGAACCTTTCATTTTTTTTTTTGATAATTTTTTTGTAAAAAATGCCAAAAATGAGGATTCCCCCCTTTTTTTATCCAATGTTGAATCGATGACCTGTGTATAAAGTAATAAAAATTCTTTGGATTTGAAGAAAACA